AGCTATATACGAATCACCCACACCCTCTTCTTTTGTATTTCATTAATTGACTTTCCTTTAAATTAAGACGAAATTCTCTAAAAAGAAACCCCCGCTTTCTTTAAAATATCATAAACAGTTCCTGTAGGTTGAGCACCTTTTTCAAGAAAAAATAGAATAGCAGGAATATTTAAATACGTTTGATTATTTATCGGATCATAAAAACCCACTTTCCGAAGATCTCTTCCTTCTCTTCGGGATCGGACATCAATTGCAACGATTCGATAAACGGCTCATTGGGATAGACGTAGATAAACTAGAACCCCCCCTAGAAACGTATACGAAGCTTTCTCTTCGTACGGCTCGAGAAATTAGAAGATATGTCTATGTATACAATTCGAATGTCAAATAGATCTATAAAAGCATTAAATCAAATCAATTAGACTAAGATTATTTAATACTTTTTTATTCTTCTTTTTCTTTATCAAAAAAAAAAAAGAATTTGTATTCTCAAAACTCAAGTTGAGTAACTCGGAAATATGAAATAGCTCAAAAGAAAACCCTTATGTATTTGATTTTTTGAGTGGTCTCTAACCCCTTTTTCTTTGTCTCGTTTAGAATATATTTGGACTCCTTGTTCTTGATCTAGTTGTCGAGACAATTAAAAAAAAGATATTTCCTTGTTCCAAAATATTTTATCTTTGCCTTGAATCATTGGGTTTAGACATTACTTCGGTGATTTTTAATCGTTTCAAAATGGCAGCAACACGGCCCTTTTTCTGATTTATTTCTATCAAAGAATCATAAACGGTTGATTCCCGCAAGATACACTTTTGATCAAAAGAGTTTCACTAATTCCAACAAATTTTCCTTTTTTGGATTTGAAACTTGCTCGAATTGGATCCTTTCGATTTAGAAATCGAAAATAGATTACACTTACGAAGTTGTTCCAACTTATTAATTGGCACTAACCCTAGATCCTTGCCCTGAGAAATGAATCAATACTTTCTACTCGAGCTACATCACATACTGTTTACACTACAACCCAAGAAAAAATGAGGTTTCGAGTGGAACAGAACAAAGGATGTCGAGCCAAGAGCACCTTCATTCCTATATAATAAAAAGGGTGGGTGTAAGAATCCACAACTGATCATGTCCTTCAAGTCGCACGTTGCTTTCTACCACATCGTTTCAAACGAAGTTTTACCATAACATTCCTCTAGTTTGGAACTGATATGTAATTGATTCAATTAGGGAATCATGAATAGTCATTTGTTCGGTCGTTCCATTGGTTTCTAAAGAAGTCTTAGAAAGAATTCAATTTAATCCTCGATTTTCTTTTTATTGGATGAATGCAATATTTTTATTTTATTTATTAATTTCTAAATATTAGGAAGAAAAAAGTTCTTTGTATTGAATCTACATTGCATCTTCAAGTAACTTGAGAGGATATATTCAACAATCTTAGACTTCTTCGAATATCAAATACTCATAAGAAATCATTCAATTCAAATAGTTATTGAATTGAAAAAAAACCTACCTGGATATCACTATTTGAATAAAGTTTTCCTAAAGATTGCATTTATCATCATAAATAATTCATCTTTGAATTAAACCTCAGTGATTAAAAAAATATAGATAGATAGAAAAAGAAATAAATTTCTTTTTTTCGTGGAGTGAATAAAAAAAAGTTGATGTAAAGGAAGATTTAGGCTCTTTTTCTTTCATTTCATACTGAAAAAGAAAATCATAAAAAAAAGAATTCCCTCTATCAGATAGACTGAACAATTGTCATTGGAATGAATTATGAATATTCAATATAGAATATTTCAAATTAACGGATCCAAAATCTTTTTCAAAAAACCAAAAAACGTTATCACTGAAATAGAACGACAATAATACATTAAGCATTTCCTCATTTTACGCGTAGTTTCTTTGACTGGTGGGGGTTCGTTCAATAATTTTTATTTAAAGCAAGGGGAATAGAATATAGGATGTATGAATTACCCCCCCTGTATATATTATTACATATATTTACAATTATATATGCGAACCAAATCAAATACGAAATGAAATACCTAAAAATGAGGTTCAAAGAAAATAGATACGTTATATGTATGTAACTTGATTATTTCTTAATCCAATTTTCCAATTTGTACAAGCACAGCTAGTTAAATTGCTATCTTACATTGTTAATTAATTCTTATTATATGGGACGTAAGGCTTTTCGAAGTAACTAACTTAAACTTCAATATGAATATTCAATATTCAAAGTATAAGGGGATGGACATACGATGAAAAGCGCATTCAACCTCTTTTGCAACCCCCCTTTTTTTTTTCTTTATTTCCAATTCTTCGAATCTAGATTCCTAGATCACAACTCGATTCAGTTTCATCTATATGTATCTTAGTTGAATTTAATTTGTGAAAAAATAGGATTTAAAGAAGAATAGAATCATTAAAAATCAGAAACAAGAATCACATAATATCCAATATTTAACTCTTAAAGAGTAGAGAAGGTAGTTCAAAAAACAGAAGGTAGTTCAAAAAGAAAACCTTTCTTTATTGTGATAATAGATATTTCTATCTATGTTTCTATCTATATATAGAATAGGTATTCCCTGGGACGGAAGGATTCGAACCTCCGAATAGCGGGACCAAAACCCGTTGCCTTACCACTTGGCCACGCCCCATTTCAATTTCTATTCAATACTACTAAAGAGTAGTATTGTTTTTGGTTGTTCGTCAATTCCAATCTAAAATAAATATCTATGGACTCTATTGTTCCTAGGGTTTTGACACGTGTAGATATACAATGAAGCTGAATTTATTGATCATTACATATAATTCAATTAAGATATTGTATAAAAGTATGATTTCTTCTATTCTTTTTTGAGAATTGAAGGATTTTTGATTGGGTGAGTTCAAAGAAGGATTTTTTGGTATCCCTTACCTTTTTTTTTTTCATTTTTAAGGGATATCAATTATCAATAACAATAACTCAATCAAAATACAATTATCTCCAAGTCCAAGAAAAAAAAAAAATGTTTGTTATGCTTAATATCTTTAGTTTGATCTGTATCTGTCTTCATTCCACCCTTTATTCAAGTAGTTTTTTCTTAGCCAAATTGCCTGAGGCCTACGCTTTTTTGAATCCAATCGTAGATTTTATGCCAGTAATACCCCTTCTCTTTTTTCTCTTAGCCTTTGTTTGGCAAGCTGCTGTAAGTTTTCGATGAGATCTTTAATACTGTCCTAGACATGATTTATTCGAAACAAAAAAAAATTGGAACAATGGATAAGATCGGATAAGTCTTACAGCATGAACATGAACCCTCGATTCAAACAATTCTTAGATAGCTGCAAAAAATCTGACTCCCCTCTTTCCTCATTCGGATTCTTTTTCATTTATTGAAAAACCCTTTTAGAGTCATTTCAAAATAGGAAAGATTTTTTTTTTATGAAAGACTCGACTCTTATTCCAAATGAATTTCTGAAAATTCTTTTTGATTTTTGATTTCGAGAAACCATTTTGTTTATTGGTGTCAAAATAGGATATGGGGTATAAAAATGGAGAATCTATTCTCTTTTTTTTTTGAAAAAAAAAGATCTTGGAGATTGTGTAATGCTTACTCTCAAACTCTTTGTTTATACAATAGTGATATTTTTTGTTTCTCTCTTCATCTTTGGATTCCTATCTAATGATCCAGGACGTAATCCTGGACGTGAAGAATAAAAAGGCCTTTCTTTTTACTTGCTTAATTTTTCAATGTTCTTACTTAGGATTTTATCTATTTTACTTAGGATTTTATCTATTGTACATCCTTATTTATTATATGAAATAAAAAAAAAAACAAAAACAAAGGAAAGGTTTTGAAAAAAAAAATAAATAAAATAACAAGTCATCAACGGAAACGGAAAGAGAGGGATTCGAACCCTCGGTACGAAAAACTCGTACAACGGATTAGCAATCCGACGCTTTAGTCCACTCAGCCATCTCTCCCAATTGAAAAAGGATAATTACTATCTTACATTACACAAAAAGTAAGGCTTGAAAAAAAGCCTTTCTTTTCTTTATCTCTCTTTATTTTTTTTTACTCTATTAATATATACAACTTTAATATATACTACTTTTATAAGCAATCCCATTTAGATAAAGAAAAGGTTCTAAAGAGATATTTCGAATAAAAAAAAAAAAAGAAAAAAGCAAGAATACCTCTTCTTCCGAAAGAGCTTTTTTTCTTTTCACGGCCTGGCCTGGTCAGTACCTAGCCGGGCCATTTTTTGTTCCATTCCAAATCATAGATATAGATAAAATGATTTGTTTGAAAACAAAAATGCTTATTATTGATTATTGAAACAACAATCAGAAGAAGGGATCTTTCCATTCCTCTGATATGGAATTTCATTCTATAGAATCAAAGTGTCATTTTTTATTATTATTATTCTTTCTTTTCTTATTTTTTTTCCTTTACTGGAAAAAAAGAAAAAAAAAATAAGGAACTGTGGATTGTTGTGCAATGCATTCTTATGTCATAACATAAATAGTTTTATCGAGCCCTATCTGTTCTGTCAAAAATCCTCCAGCAAAAGAAAGAACTTGTTCTTTCTTTATTTAAATTTTGAATTAGGAGTGCTCTTTTACTAATCTGATTAGGTTTACTGACAAAACCAAAACAAACACGTCAATGCTATAATTTTCATCATTATTTTGTTTTGGATCCTATCTTGATTACGTCCGATTACCTTTTTTTGTTCGACAAAAGTTTCATTTATATACAATAATCGCATTGTAGCGGGTATAGTTTAGTGGTAAAAGTGTGATTCGTTTTATTAATCCCTTTTATAGTTAAGGGATCCCTCGGTTTGATTTGATTCATATTCCGAAGAAAAACTTTATTTCTTAAAAGGATTTAATCCTTTACCTCTCAACGAAGGATTCGAGGAAAAATATACATTCTCGTGATTTGTATCCAAGGGTCAATTAAAAATGGAAAATTGGATTATTTAATTGCGAAACA